AGTATTTACCGGTTCTCCAGGGAAATATGTTGGTCTAGCAGAAACAATTCGAGGATTTCAATTGATCCTTTCCGGAGAATTAGATGGTCTTCCTGAACAGGCCTTTTATTTGGTAGGTACTATCGATGAAGCTACCGCGAAGGCTATGAACTTAGAAATGGAGAGCAATTTGAAGAAATGACCTTAAATCTTAGTGTACTGACCCCTAATCGAATTGTTTGGGATTCAGAAGTGGAAGAAATTGTTTTATCTACTAATAGTGGTCAAATTGGCATATTACCAAATCACGCCCCTATTGCCACAGCTGTAGATATAGGGATTTTGAGAATACGCCTTAACGACCAATGGTTAACGATGGCTCTGATGGGTGGTTTTGCTAGAATAGGAAATAATGAGATCACTGTTTTAGTAAATGATGCGGAGAAGGGTAGTGACATTGATCCACAAGAAGCTCAGCAAACTCTTGAAATAGCGGAAGCTAATGTGAAAAAGGCTGAAGGAAGGAGACAAAAAATTGAGGCAAATCTAGCTCTCCGACGAGCTAGAACACGGGTGGAGGCTAGCAATCCGATTTCATAACTAGTTGGTACGTTCGAATAATAAAAAGAAGTTCTCTTTCTAATCCTATTTAGATTCTGTCGAGTGAATACAATCAAATACAATCAAACAGAATCCAATTCTGATGCAAAAATTCAAATTAAAAAATGAAATAGAAAAGATACAAAATCAAAAAATAAATATCACTAAAGGTGGGTCGTAAACCTTATTAGATACCATTGACTCTGGTATCTAATAAGTTTTACCTACTATTGGATTTGAACCAATGACTCCCGCCGTATGAAAGCAGTACTCTAACCACTGAGTTAAGTAGGTCATTTATCATCCCAAAGAGAACCAAATGAAACCCATCCTGTCGATGGATTATAAATATCATATTACTTATAAGCAATACTAATCTAAGGAATACCACTCAAAGAGATCAAAGATTCTTGATGTTGGATCATGGAATATTTCTCTTGACAAGAATTTACCTACATGATAAAATATGTATCACAAGCACTAAGGGCTATAGCTCAGTTGGTAGAGCAACTCGTTTACACGCGCGCCAATGTTTTTCAAGGGAGTTCATCATACAATCAGAAAAATTGATCTTATTGAGAAATCGATGTCTTACTCCATAACTTTGAGGGAACCATAGCCTGACAAAAGGTTCGGTCCAATTTGGACGCCCATTTAGGAGGTGCCAAACAGACCCCATCATTGATTTGAGATCTTGATAAGGTGAATACCCAGTCTATTCAATGCTAGGCATAATGAGTATAAGGACCTCAAAAAAATCTCTTTTCGTCATATGAACTTTAAGGTGTATGAAGTTTCATATTTGATTTTTTAAGCAGAACGATAGAGACTTCATTTAACTTAGGTTGATCTAGGCCAGAGACAGACCTACGTCAAGATAATCCCACCCTTGAAACACTTTGGTAATGCTCCCAAATAATGAATCAGAGCACATGGAGCCATTTCCTTATCTTTTTTTCTGTCAAGAAAAAAAATGGCAGACTAACTTATATTTATATCAGTTAATGAAGGAGCCCAATGCAAAAAAAAAATGCATGTTGGGTCTTTGAAACAGTTCAGATCATTTTAATAATAATAAGTTTGATCTGTTTTACCGAGAAGGTCTACGGTTCGAGTCCGTATAGCCCTATAAAAATGAAAAATGCAAAAAAAAATTGTATAATTTGCATTTCTTCATTTTTATTTCTTGCTTGTAACTAAGTGAAATCCAATTATTCCTATAAGTTTACTCACGGCAATCGTTTAAGCAGATGAAAGAAAAAACGCATATGGATCCAATGGATATTGATTTTTGCAATTGCAGATAAACAAACCAACCTTTCGTCATTAATTTTCGGAGGCGACTTACATATTCATATCACAATAAAAGAATTAGTGAGACTCCCTTTCTTTTGATATCCCCAATCTTATTGAATTTTGGAAGTCAACTCATTTCACGGGCCTGGTGAAATGAAAAACTACGAAGAGGAATTCACATGGATTTAGGAAAGGCCTGCTGTATTTGTGTACAAGCTAAAGTTTTTTGAAAAACGAATATCTTTGGTCACTTTCATTGTCAATATAGGCTTTTCCTTCGTATACCTTACTTACCTCGACCTAGCGAAGCACAACAAAAAAAGTTAGTCTTCCTTTTCTGTATTCAACCAAGAAAAACCCCTCCACCTGGATTCGAATCCTAATACTATTATTAAATAATAATAAAAATAATAATAAAAGGAATATACCAACACAAGATCTTCTAAACCTTGAGATGGAAATTCCTATACATTCTCTTCTATTTGATTACTTGTTCTATTCTAAATCACTAAGAAAAAAAAATGAAAATAAAGACCTCCTGATTCTATTTATAGAAAAAAATAGAAATCTTTAAAGAATTTCTAATTAAAGAAGAAATAAGATAAGTAATTAATTTAGAATTCCC